GCCATATAAGCCGCTTCTTGAGCAGCATAAGGTGTTCCTTTTCTTGGGCCTTTTAATTTAGAAGGACAAGAACCCGCGGAGGCCCAAGAAACCACCCGACCTCGTACATCTGTAACAGTTACAATGGTATTGTTGAAACTCGCTTGAACATGAATAACTCCTTTTGGTATTCTACGTCCATTTTTACGTGAACCAATTCTTGGTATGGGTTTTGTCATATTTTATTATCTCATAAATATGAGTCAGAAATATACAGAAATATACGGAGATATCTATCTCATGCTAAAACGGATCCTTTCTTTTTTTTTTTACAAAAATCCTTCCTTTAGTTTATAAAGTTCTTTTTTAGAAAGATTACCCTTGTCTTTGTTTATGTCTCGGATTGGAACAAATAACTATAATCCGTCCACGCCTGCGGATCAGTCTACATTTTTCACAAATTTTACGAACAGAAGCCCTTATTTTCATATTTAGAATTCCTTACCTTAATTCTGAATCTACTCCTTGAAAAAAAAAATAATAATAATAAATTTATTGGTTTTGTAACGTCGAATTGTATCCCCACGAAAGGAATATTTAAAGCATCACCTAATCGTTCAAATCTTTCTTGCGAAGTCTATAAATTATATATACGTCCTCTGGTTGAATCATAAGGACTTACTTCGATTTTCACTCTATCTCCTGGTAGTATCCGTCGCCGGATCTTCCCTGAAACATACTCCAGAATTGGATCTTCATTATCTAAACAGACTTGGAACATGCCGTTTGGAGTTGATTCAGTAATTAAACCTTCATGAATCAATTTTTGTTCTTTCATTCCAGGTAACCCCCCTGAAGTATCAACTAATAAACTAATAGAGGAAGGGTTATATAACTAACTTTTCCTCTCTATTTCACAAATAAATGGAAAGGAAGTTAGAGATAAAATTAGGATACCCGAGGGGGAGGATCAACATATATAACACAAAAGTTCTCCCCCAATTCTTTCTAGTCGAGCTTCTCGATCTGTCATTATACCCCGAGAAGTAGAAAGAATTACAATCCCCATTCCGCCTAAAATCTTAGGAATTCGTTGATAGTTGGAATAGATTCGTAGACCGGGTCGGCTGATACGCTTGAAAATAGTTCTATATGTCCCTTTTCTAGTCCTTCTATGTCGCAGGGTTGAAACCAAGAAATATTTGTGACCTTCTTGATGTTTCCGAACGTTTTCAATAAAACCCTCTTGTAGAAGTATTTTCACAATGTTTTCGGCGATATTAGTAGATGCTATTCGAACCGTTCCTTTTTTATCCATGTCAGCATTTCTTATCGAAGTTATTATATTGGCAATAGTATCCTTACCCATGAAGAACTATAATTATTGTTACCTCCTAATTTTGATATAATCAACATGTTTTTTCTTTCTTTTATTTTCATTTATATATTATTCACATTTTTATAAAGTTTATAAAGTATATGCGTGAGACACAATCTATTAATTGATCTATTTCAGATACCCTACTAGATCCTAGTCTAATCCACTAGTATTTATAATACCTCGGGAGCTAATGAAACTATTTTAGTAAAATTAAACTGTCTCAATTCCTGAGCGATCGCACCAAAAACTCGAGTTCCTTTTGGATTTCCTTTTTGATCAATAACAACTGCGGCATTGTCATCATATCGTATTATCATACCGTCGTCACGTTTGAGTTCTTTACATGTACGTACAATTACAGCCCTAATTACTTCTGATCTTTCTAGAGGCATATTGGGTACTGCTTCTTTGATTACAGCAACAATAACGTCACCAATATGAGCATATCGGTGATTACCAGCTCCTATGATTCGAATACACATCAATTTTCGAGCTCCGCTGTTATCCGCTACATTCAAAAGGGTCTGAGGTTGAATCATATCATTTTTATTTTAATCTGTTATTTCAATACAAAGAATGAAGGAAAAAAAAAAAGAAATATTATCTGTCCAGAAATAAATAAACTTGCGTTTTTCATCCTCAATACCTTTTTGTCTACTTCTATACCCCTATCCTGCAATAATGAATTGAGTTTGTATAGGCATCTTGCACGCAGCTATTTCAATAGCTGCTCTGGCTACGGTTTCCGAGATTCCGCCCATTTCATAAAGTATTCGACCCGGTTTAACAACAGATACCCAATATTCAGGGGATCCCTTCCCCGAACCCATACGTGTTTCCGTAGGTCTGACTGTAACAGGTTTGTCGGGAAATATGCGTACCCATATTTTTCCACCACGACGCACATATCGTGTCATTGCTCTCCGTCCTGCTTCTATTTGTCTAGCCGTGATCCAAGCGGGTTCAAGTGCCTGAAGAGCATATCGGCCGAAGCAAATATGTTTGCCTCGACAAGATACTCCCTTCATTCTTCCTCTATGTTGTTTACGAAATCTGGTTCTTTTGGGGTTATAGTTGATGGTTGTTTCTTAATTCCATCTCTACTGCAGAACCGGACATGAGAGTTTCTTCTCATCCAGCTCCTCGCGAATGAAATGATTCAATGCTATTCCAGATACACATGTATCTAATAAATAATACACTTAGTAATAGAGTAATGGGATTTTTTGATATTTCATTTGTTATTGTTATATAGTAAGCTGTATATACAAGATATACAGTCGAACGTATATCTTTTTTTTTATGTATATTTATAGATAATTATTATTTTTACTCCTATCAATCACACCAAAATATATTAATTTTTAATTTCATATATTAATTTAATCCAATACCAATATACCAATAAATAAAGGTTCGCGGGCGAATATTGACTCTTTCTTTATTTATTCGTCGGGTTAATCCACCGCGGCCATTTAGAATAAATCAATTTGTTCTTGGTTCGTTCCGCCATCCCACCCAATGAATCATTAGGATTCGTTTTCAATAGAATCCTATACAATCACGGGTTCTGTCGTTCCCATAGCTTCGCCATTAATGGTTAGGCCTGAATTCTGCAATGGAGCCCCCAAAAAAATTTGTTCCCGTGCGGATCAATCTCCTCAGTTTCTATTAACCCCGGGCTCTTTATTATTTGATTTATATCAGTATTGATGCTTTATCACACTGCCTTTTATGAGATGATTCATAGACCATACATATTGGAATCATATATCATTGATATTTTTGTTCTCTCTTTCTATCATCTTCTATTTATCCACATCCCTCCATTTTTGTTTCACAACCGAGAATCAGATTTTTCTATATAAATATAAATGGAAATGGAAAAATTTTCAGTTGCTACAACTATATGATCGATCCAGTCATATAGTGACTGTTTCTTGGAATCTCGACAATACGAAGCAATAAGTTGGTTATTAGTTTATATAGTTACTAAGTTCATAATACATAGTAGGGGTCGGTCAATTCTTTTTGTTTTTTGAATCCCAACTAGCAACTCTAAATAAAAAAACTAACGAATCACACACTAAGCATAGCAATTAATTATACTAAATATAAATGATCAATCTAATTTTTATTCAACCTTATAGAATTGTTAATCTTTCTTTGATTTAATGGAAAAAGAATGAAACAGTTTGTAATTTTGTCTTCTATCACTGAACCAAATGGAAAGATAAATAAAGGTCCATTAGTCTTCGTCTACAAATATCCAAATTTTTATGCCTAATACTCCATAGATAGTTCGAATTGGATAGGAACAATAATCAATTTTAGCGCGAATTGTTTGTAGGGGAACCCTACCTTCTCTGATCCATTCGACACGCGCAATTTCTTTTCCGTCGATACGCCCTGCGATTTGCACTTGAATTCCTTTTGTATCTGCTTGTTCAGTTAATTCAATAGCTTTTTTCATTGCCTTTCGAAACGAAACTCTACTTTTTAATTGTAAAGCTATATATTCCGCAAGAATATTAGGTTGGCCATAAGGTTTTTCAACTTTTGTAATAGCAATGTTGAATCTTCGGTTCACAGAATGAAATTCCTTTTGTACATTCATCTGTAATTCTTCCATTCCTCGCGTTTGGCCCTCTATTAATAAATTTTGGAATCCAATATATATTATTACTTGGGTCAAATCGATTCTTTTTTTAATTCCTATACGTGCAATTCCTTCGAAACCCAAAGATGTTTTCTTATTTTTTTGTACATATTTCTTGATACAATTCCTTATTTTTTCATCTTCCTTTAGTCCCTCATAAAAATATTTTGGTTGTTCGAACCAAAAGGAATGATGATTTTGGTTTGTACCGAGTCTGAAACCAAGTGGATTTATTTTTTGTCCCATATTTTTTTTTTATATTTTTATACCATTTATAGGTAATATAAGCACTTATAATTATAAATTTATAAATGATTTTCTTCTATCCTTCAATACAATTTTGATATGACAAGTGGATCTTTTTATCGGATAACTCCGTCCTCGAGCTCTAGGTCTTAACTTTTTCACAATAGCACCCCCATTGACTTCAGCTTGACTAATAAATAAATTCACTTCCTTCAAGCCCAGGTTATGAGTAGCGTTTGATGCTGCAGAATAAACCAATTTCAAAATGGGATAAGATGCCCAATAAGGCATGAGTTCCAGTATCATAAGTGTGTCCGCATAGGAACGCCCGCGAATCTGATCAATTACTCTTCGTGCTTTGAAAACAGACATACATATATGTTGAGCTAAAACTTTTACTTCTGTACTCGAACGCGAGTTCTTTCTCCTTATCATAAGGTTATCCCCCACCAATGAATAAAAAGTGCCTTCTTTATCTACTTACTTTATTTTCTATTTTGAATTTTAGATTATATAAATTCAATTAACGACGAGATTGATTATCGTTCCTTGCATGTCTTGCGAAAGTTAGAGTAGGCGCGAATTCTCCCAATTTATGACCTACCATATGATCTGTTATATAAATAGGTAAATGTTCCTTTCCATTATGAATAGCGATTGTATGGCCAATCATTGTGGGTATAATGGTAGATGCCCTAGACCAAGTTACTATAATTTCTTTCTCCTCCCTCATGT